AAGATAAACCATTATACGGGTATTTCAATACTAAAAAAAACTAACAATAAAAAAGTTTGCTGAACTGAGAGAATAGGCTAAATCAAGAGAATAGGATTTGAACCTATGACTTCTCGCTCCCAAAGCGAACACGCTACCGCTGCGTCACCTCTCGAATCGCATAAAACCCAGAGTAAATGCCTAAACCTATTTTTAACTCTTAAAGTTTTTTATTTAAAACTTAACTTAACGATCTACCTCACCAAAAACAATATCTTGTGTTCCAATTATAGTTACAACATCAGCTAACATATGAGAAGTAGCCATAAAATTAAGAGCTTGAAGATGGGAAAAACCTGGAGCCTTAATTTTACAACGATATGGTCGGTTACTGCCATCAGAAACCAAGTATACCCCGAACTCCCCTTTGGGAGCTTCAGTAGCCATATAAGTCTCACCTGCAGGTACAGTAACCCCTTCAGTATATAATTTAAAGTGGTGGATTAAAGCTTCCATACTTTGCTTAACGTCTGCACGTGATGGTGGACTAATTTTAGCATCATCTATCTTAACACTACCTTCAGGCATTTTATTTAAACACTGATATATTATACTAAGCGATTGTCTCATTTCCTCAACCCGTACAAGATAACGGTCATAACAATCCCCTATTTTACCAACAACCCCTTGGAAGTCCAACTCAGAATACGCATCATAAGGTTCATTTTTACGTAAATCCCAACGAATACCAGATCCACGCAACATAACACCAGAAAATCCCCAATCTATAGCTTCCTGCGCACTTACAACCCCGATATCAACTAACCTTTCCTGCCATATCCGATTATCAGTCAGCATTTCTTCCATTTCATCTAATCGTTGTCCAAATTGAGCAGCAAAAGAAAATATATCATCTATTAAACCAATACTTATATCTTGACTAACACCTCCAGGTCGAAAATAACTAGCATGCATACGTGCACCACTAACTCTTTCATAAAATTCCATTAGCTTTTCTCTTTCTTCAAATGCCCATAAAAAAGGTGTCATAGCCCCTACATCCATGGCATGACAACCTACTGCTAAAAGGTGATTTAAAATTCGGGTTATCTCTGCAAAAAGTACTCTAATATATTGAGCCCGTTTAGGTACTGAGATCTGCAATAAATTTTCAACAGCTAAAGCGTAGGTTTGCTCTTGACACATCATTGAAACGTAATCTAAACGATCAAAATAAGGTAAAGCTTGAAAATAAGTTTTAGCCTCTATTAACTTTTCAGTACCTCTGTGAAGTAAACCGATGTGAGGATCAGCTCGTTGAACTACTTCTCCATTAAGTTCTAGAATAAGACGTAAAACTCCATGCGCTGCTGGGTGCTGTGGGCCAAAATTTATTGTAAAATGCTTAAGTTTTTTTTTTTTTTTTAATGACATAATAAAAATTACAATAGATTATTATATCTTAATAAAATATAATAATTTAAAATACCAAAACGTAAACTTTTACCTTTATACAAATAATAAAAGGTTTTTAAGACTAGCGCCAGAAGGATTTGAACCTACGACCTTCAGGGCATGAGCCTGATGAGCTAACCTGACTGCTCTATAGCGCAACCCTTGCCAAAATAAATTATTGCTATGTAAAGCCATGGTTCCCACAAAAGTAGTATGTGTGGCTATCTAGATAAGGACGCTCGAGTTCGGTAAGAGTTCGGGTATAGATCTAGATATAGAGGCGAGCCTCTTAATTATATATTCCAGCCGCAGGTTCCCCTACGACTACCTTGTTACGACTTCATCCCGGTTGCTTACCTGTCCTTTAAAGGGAATTCCCAAACTTACTTAACTCAAGTAAATATCTTAAACTAATGAGTATACGTTTGAAAGGTTGACTCCAAAATCTTCTGGCCAAGTCAACTTCCAGGACGTGACGGGCGGTGTGTGCAAGGCCCAGTGACGTATTCACCGCGACATCCTGATCCGCGATTACTAGTGATTCCAGCTTCATGGGGGCGAGTTGCAGCCCCCAATCCGAACTAAGGGAAGGTTTAAAGATTGGCTCTGGATTACTCCCTCGCAACTTGTTGTCCTTCCCATTGTAGCACGTGTGTAGCCCAGTTCATAAGGGCCATGAAGACTTGACCTCATCCCTACCTTCCTCCCGCTTAGCGCTGGCAGTGTCTATTCAGTTTATTCTTTGGTAAAAACCATTTCAAAACATAAAAGAGATAAGGGTTGCGCTCAGTTACAGGAATTAACCGTACATCTCACGACACGAGCTGACGACAGCCATGCAACACCTGAAAGTCCCAAAATTCTTAACGTCTCCGAAAGAACGACAGACTCACTAGAACTGGTAAGGTTACGCGCGTATTATCGCATTAAACCACATGCTCCACCACTTGTTTGAACCCCCGCCAATTCCGTTGATTTTTAAGCTTGCGCTCGTACTCCTCAGGCGGAGTGCTTAATGCCTTAGCTATGTCTTCTAGATTTCTAAAAGCTAGCACTCATCGTTGACAGCGTAGACTACCAGGGTCTCAAATCCTGTTCGCTACCTACGCCTTCGCCCCTCAGCGTCAGTACTGAACAAGAAAATCGCTTTCGCACATGATGTTCTCTTCCACTTATCTGGATTCTAACCCTAATTGAAAAATTCCATCTTCCTCTGTCAGACTCAAGCTTTCCTGTTTTAAATGCCTATCTATAGTTAAGCTACAGTTTTTGACAAATAACATATCAGAAAACCACCTACGGGCCCTTTACGCCCAGTTATGACGAATAAGGCTTGCCCCCTCCGTATTACCGCGACTGCTGGCACGAAGTTAGTCGGGACTTATTCTTAATCTACTGTCATTATCCTCAATTAAAAAAGAGGTTTACAACCTAAGCCTTCAATCCCTCACCAAGCCTTGCTGGATCAAGCTTTCGCTCATTGTCCAATATTCCTTACTGCTGCCTTCAAATGAAACCTGGGCCTTGTCTCAGTCCCAGTGTGATTGATCGTCCTATCAGACCAACTAAGCATCATCGGCTTGGTGAGCTTTACTTCACCAACTACCTAATACTGAACCTAATCATCTTCAACCGGCGGACCTTTATATATTTATCCGGTATTTTCCTGTTGCCTTCTCCCCTGGGGGATGGGATTATCCCGAAGTTGAAGCCAGATATTAGCCTATTACTCACCCGTACGCTATGGTTTTAACCATTCAACTCGCATGTATTCAAGCAGGCTTATAGCCTTCACTCTGAGCCAGGATCAAACTCATTTTTTTTAATACCACATTTACGTATTACTACGTGGTAGTGGAGTTTTATTGTAATTATCTTTAATTATAATATTTACATATTACATTAAAACACAAAATTTCTTAATACACCTTTTTAAAATGTAACTTGTTATAAGAATAACAAATTACCTTTCCCTAATACTATCGGTGGTATTATTACAGAATACCAACTTTTTGTACACCCTACGTATTAATTGTCTTTTTAAATAATAAATAAATACAAATTTTACAATATTTATTACAAATATTTAGCAAATTTACCAACAAACAAAGATATTTCAGTTTGTTCTTTAGGTCGTTTTCCTGTCCATACTGGATGATTATTAAGATCTAAGCTTTTACAATTTAACTCTTTTTGAGAAAAATGGCTTGGCAAAGTTAAAAAACTAAAACTACCATCTGATAACACATTACCGAATGTTTTTGATTTTACTGTCAATTTCATATAATTTAGGATAAGGTGGGATTTGAACCCACGGTAGCTTTAACTACGTCAGTTTTCAAAACTGGTGCCATAAACCACTCGACCACTTATCCAACTCCGCCTTTAAAGACTTCGGGCAAGGTTAACGGAACGCAAGATACAAATAAGTGGGTCGTAAATTCTATTAAAACTTAAAACCTCAAGTTATTTGTAGGTTTTAATATTCTTTTCTTGTAAAACAATCTTAAATTTAACTCCATTTAAATATCTTAAAATATCTATAAAAGCTAAAATCTTTTCAGGATTTAGAGACTTAATAGTAAAATAACTTCGATACTCCAATCTTTCAAACTGATCTTTAGCAGCTTTATTACCTAAAGGAGAACGAAGCAAAGTAAAACGCTTTATTCTTGTAGACAAACCTGTAGGAGAAATAGATAAAGGTAATAAAAGTGACAAAGAATTCAAACTTTTTAAATCAGTAGATACAGACCAAACTTTACATATATATATAATACTTCTTTTATACTGGGCCATATATTTAACTACATGCTTATCAAACAAACCTAAAATAATTATACGAGATACAATCTAACTCGAAAAAGACGGGACTTGAACCCGCGACCACTGGTATGACAAACCAGCACTCTACCAACTGAGTTACTTTTTCTTTTTGGAGGTGGTAGGATTCGAACCCACGCTACATTAAAAATGTAGATTGATTTAGCAAACCAAGGCTTTCAACCACTCAGCAACACCTCCAAAAGCTACCTTCCCAAGGGTTTGATACTAAGTTACTCTTTACTACTATTAACTTCACGCCAGAATCTTAAATTTTTGTAACGTTGCATATAATGGTATACAAGGCTTGTTAATTTCTATTTTATTATCTTGAATCAACCGTTACTTTTAAGTGTTTAATTCTAGATTTTAAACTAAACGCTAAAGAGGGTAATATAAAACGTACAACTACCAAATAAAAATTAAAAACTATCAGAATTAACCAGAAAACCTGATTAAAAAAAGTCATTGTATCAAATTGAGGCATATAAATAAAGATTAAAAAATTTTAAAATAACTTAAAACAATAACAAACACCAACTTAATAGTAGTTTCTCATCTATAGATAATAAATTACTATAAAAATTGTAAATAGAACTATTCTTCTTAATATTAAAGGTATGATTATTCCAGAACCTTAACTTTACGTGCACTTGACTCATGGATAATACTTTTGTTTAAAAGCGTGTTGGTAATATTACCAACACGCTTTACGTAAACCAGAAAATGAGCCTTTTGATGCTAAACGTCTAAATTGAAGACGCGAGAGCTTATAAAAACTTAGAACCGATCTTGATCTATTAGTATCGATACAATGATTATGAACTCTACTTAAGCTACTTTGCCTAGGTAATTTAGATTTTTCTAATTGAGCCCACCACCGTAACGAAACCTCCAAATTTTGATTAGTAGCTACAGCTTGCAATGCTTTGCGACGAGATTCGTATAAAGCAAAAGATTTGCGACGTTTATAATCCATACCTCTCATTCCCAATCTAGACTACCAATTTGCCAAGCGTATACAAATCCAACAACTAACTCGAAAAGAAAATCCATCATAGACCAATACCCTATTGATGGCAATTCACTTAATGAAACTGCCCAAGGAAAAAGAAAAACGGTTTCAATATCAAATAAAAGAAACAAAATAGCAACTAAATAAAAACGCACATCAAATGCATTACGAGCGTCTTCATAAGGATCAAACCCGCATTCATACGATGATAATTTTTCACTATCTGCTTCTGAAAAAGCTAACGTGTAGGAAGCACCAAAAATAAGAGAAGCTAAAACAAGACTAAATCCTAAAAAAATTAATACTGGGTAATATTCTTTTAAAAAAAACATACTATTATGAAATTAAACGTGGGTTATACCAACAAACAGGACATAATTCAATAACTCCACCAGAAGTTTCACTTTTTAATACACTTTCTTTAAACATCCCAATCTCAGAATGTCCCCCTCTATTAGAAGTTCCTAAAGAGTCATTACCCCCGATTTGGTGGGTATATCTTACACATCGCGTACAAACAATACATCTTCGCAATACTGTTTTTATAAGACCTCCCCAAAAGGTATCACCTAAAGAATTTTTAAAAAACAAAAATCTACCTCTGTCCGACCCAAAATTAAAACTTTGTTCTTGAAGCTCACATTCCCCCCCCTGATCACATACAGGACAATCTAAGGGATGGTGGAGAAGGAGTAATTCCATAACAGATTCTTGTGCCTTACGTACCAATGCCGTATTTGTAAAAATTCTTAAGTTAGGTAAAAAAGGTAATGCACACGACGCTTGTGGCTTAGGAGAATTACTCACTTCAACAAGACACATTCTACAATTACCTGCTATAAAAAGCTTATCATGGTAACAAAAACGTGGGATGTTTGCACCAGCAGCTTGACAAGCCTGTATAACTGTGGAACCTTTTTTTACCCAAACAAGAAGCTCATTAATTGATATATTAAGCATAATTAAGGTAAAACTTCTAAATCACGCGGATTGCTAGGTTTAAACAACGGTTTTTCCTTTATAGAAAAAACAGCATTTTTAGATTCACGACCTAACTGCCGGTATAAAGATTCAGGACAATTTTTTTGCAATGTTAAACTAATAGCTCCCACCATAGCTATTAAAAGAATGACTCCAGCTATTATTAATAATATTGCATGAGTTGAGTATAAAAGATAACTAGGATCATTTAATGCACAAGAGGAGTCAAATTCTATAAACCACATTGTGTTTAACCCGTAAGATCCTTCTACGCTTTCTTTATGGAATAATAAACGTAAAAACTCTGTTAACCCCTCAGAATCACATAAATGATGCCACATTTCAATTCTTTCATCCATAAAATCTTTAAAAGTTTTTTTAACTTCTTTAGCAGACGGCTCAGGTTCACCCTTTCTTTTTCTTTTACTTCGCTCCTGGAATCTTTTTAGATTATCATTAACTGTTTTATTAACAATTACTGGATGAAACAAATTTTTTATTTCTTCTTCGTAGGATATTAACCCAAAAGAAACTAATGAGCTCATGTAAACTGTTGACAATATATTCATTAAGTTTTGTAAATCTTTACTATATATCGCAGCTATTAAAAAGAAAATGAAAATTAAAGACCCTAAATACAATAAACGTTTTTTTTTTGCAGACCATGGACTTTCAATAGCTTTTACGTCTAGCATCATAACAACGAACAACACCAATACTGCGATAGCACCAGCGTAAACCAATAAAAAAAGTAAAGCCATAAACTCTAAACCCAATAAAAACGAAATCGCAGAACCCAAAAAGAAAAGTAGTACAAGGTAAAGACCACTGTATACTGGATTTTGTGTACTAGTAACTTTAACCCCCAGGGTACCTCCAAGAGTTGCAATAAGAATAAAAATTATAGGATCGACCATAATACAATAAATATTAGCAATGCTAAAATACGTGAAAATTGAAAACCAAACACAAAATAAATTCCAAATAAAAAGTTACTCCAACCTAAAATTACTAAATAATGATATAAGTAACCTGAATGCCATGCCCGAGATTTATTGATTTGATCAACAAGTACGTTTGAGATACCAAAAGGACCTAAACTTTCAATAAGCCCCCTATCAATAGATTTATAAGTGAAATGGTAACCAAAGTCTAACAAGTTTTGAGTTATAATCTCATTATAAACCTTATCGAATAACCACTTACGGTTTAAAAAGGTATAAAATTTTCGACCTACAAATGAAGTTTTCCATAAAAATAAATTGGAATTATACCCTTTATACAAGATAAATGAAACACCCCCCCCAACCATACTACAGAAAAGAGGTAAAATTTTTATATCAGTTGACATAAATTCTGCATCGATAATACTTAAATTAGACGGCATACAAAACAACGCATTTCCCCAAAAATCTGTACCTAACCCAATAAAAAGATCACGCCCTAAATAACCAATAAACATACTAGGTAAAGCTAATATACCTAAAACTACACCCATTGGCCAACCACCTTCGGAAGCAGAAAGTAATAATGACCTACTACCATTAGGTTCTGCTAAAAAACATAAAGCTAAAAGTCGTATAGAATAAAAAGCAGTACAAAAAGCCGCTAAACTACCTAACCAATATGCAAAATGAGATGCATTCGAATAAGTCGCGTAGCCTACCTCCAGGATAACGTCTTTAGAATAAAATCCTGTTAAAAAGGGCATACCCATAAGAGATAAAGAACCAATTACCATCATAGCGTAGGTAAAAGGTAATAAACGACGTAACCCCCCCATTTTACGCATATCTTGTTCATCCCCAACCGCATGAATTACGGAACCTGCTCCAAGAAAGAGAAGAGCCTTAAAAAACGCGTGATTACCTAAATGAAACACCGCCACAGAATAATTTGAAAGGCCACAAGCAAAAACCATATAACCTAATTGACTACAAGTAGAGTAAGCAATAACCCGCTTTAAATCATTTTGGACTAAAGCTGTTGTAGCCGCAAAAAACGCTGTCATACCACCAACTATACTTATAACTGTAAGCGCTTTAGGACAATACTCTAATAAAGGGGAACAACGAGCTAATAAAAAAACACCAGCCGTAACCATTGTTGCAGCATGAATAAGGGCTGAAACAGGGGTAGGTCCTTCCATAGCATCAGGCAACCAAGTATGCAATCCTAGCTGAGCAGATTTACCTACCGCACCTACAAACAATAAAATTCCTATTAGATTAAGAGCACCAAACTCTATATTAAAAAAAGTTAAGCTAAATGTTGAAAGCTGAGGAGCTAAAGCAAAAACAGTAGCATAATCGACAGCACCAAAACAAATAAAAATACCAAAAATACCTAAGGCTAATCCAAAATCTCCAACCCTATTAACTAACATAGCTTTAATCGCAGCCTTGTTAGCTTGAATACGAGTAAACCAAAAATTAATCAATAAATAAGAGCAAAGACCAACCCCTTCCCAACCTACAAACATTTGAACAAAGTTATCCGCAGTAACCAATATCAACATAAAAAATGTAAATAATGACAAATAACTCATAAAACGAGGTAAGTGAGGATCTCCTCCCATATACTCTGTAGAATATAAATGTACGAGAGTTGAAATAAAAGTAACTACAATAAGCATAACGACAGTTAAACTGTCAAAGCAAAAAGCCCAATCAACATGGAAAGAATCAGACTCTAACCAAGGCATTAAATAAAGATAAGTGGAACTTCCTCCTAAACCTACCTCATAAAAAGCAAGACTACTTAAAAGAAAACTAAGGCCAATACAAGATATAGTTACTAAACCAGCACCGCGGCCTCCAAGGAAACGTCCAAAAAATCCTGAAACAAGAGAACCAAGTAGGGGTAAAAAAACTATGTTTAAATACATCTTAGTCCTTTACGGGACTTGAACCCGTACCTTTGCCATAAATGACAATATCCTTCTAGATGTTAAACTAAGCATTAGACTAAAAGAACTTTTTCACTACTACAAACTATAACCACAAATCAACCCATACCAAATTTGAAACTGTTGCATGCATTGCAGAAAAGAATAAATTCGGGTAAATTCCCATAAAAAGGGTACCTAAAACAAGAGGTAAAAAAACCATAAATTCTCGAAAACTTAAATCGAGACCGATCATTTTAATATTCCCATAGGCTATACGGTTAAACAACCAAAGAGAATAGCCACCACCTAAAATCATAGAGGTTGCTGCAAAAAAACACGCTGTACTATTTGCCTCAAAAGCCGAAACCAATAAAAGAAATTCACCTATAAAACTTGAGGTGCCAGGTAAACCTAAATTAGCCATAGTAAAAAAAAGAAAAATAATTATGAAAATTGGCATAGTATGTGTAAGCCCCCCATAATAATTAACTACTCGACTGTGCCAGCGATCATATAGCACCCCAATGATAAGAAAAAGTGCAGAAGATACAAAACCATGACTTAAACTTTGTAAAATAGCCGCCTCTACCCCAATTACTGTTCCTGTAAACAAACCTATCATTACTAAATTCATGTGGGCTACTGAAGTATAAGCAATCAAACGTTTTAAATCTGTCTGACGTATAGCTGTTAATGAAGTATACACCACACCCAGCAAACTAAGGCTAAAAATAAAAGGTGTAAAATAAACAGAAGCTAATGGGAAAAGTCCTAAAGAAAAACGTAAAAAACCATAAGATCCCAATTTCAGCAAGATACCTGCTAAAATTACTGAACCAGCCGTAGGAGCTTCTACATGAGCTTCAGGAAGCCAAATGTGTACAGGCAACATGGGAACCTTGGCAGCAAATGACGCAAAAAAAGAAAACCATAACCATTTTTGATCATAAGATGAAAAATTTATAACTGATAATGCTTCATAGTTTGTACTTCCAGCGAATAAGTAAATATAAATTATACCTATCAACATAAATAAAGAACCTAAAAGGGTATACAAAAAAAACATATAAGCCGCGCGAATTTTTCTTTCACGTGATCCATATATACCAATAACCAAAAACATTGGGATTAAGACAGCTTCAAAAAATATATAAAAAAACAATAGATCTAAATTGGTAAAAACTAAAAGTAAAACAAGTTCCATACCTAAGAAGCTAATTAAATAAGTTTTTACTTCCCCTTTATTAAAAGACCACGAAGCCAACAAACAAAGAGGGAAAATTAATGTTGTTAAAATAATAAAAAAAAGAGATATTCCATCAACACCTAAAATTAAATTGATATTAGCTATCGGTAACCATAAACTATCAACAACAAATTGAAATTTAGGTGTTGACTGATCAAAACCCAACCACAAAAATAATGAGGAGACAAAAACCGCCGATGTAATACCGAGAGCAAATTGCCGCATAATTAACTTTTGACTAGAAGGAATAAAAATTAAACCAACAATTCCTAAAATAAGAAGAAGGAATAAAAAAGTTAAGAGCATAATCTTTTACCAACCCAGGTTAAATACTCGTCTTGGTTAACTGCTTGGACCACAATAGGCATAAAACCGTGATTAACACCACAAAGTTCACTACATTGACCATAAAAAACACCTTCTCTTTTAATAAAAAGAAAAACTTGATTTAGTCTACCTGGACACGCATCTACCTTTACTCCTAAGCTTGGTACCGCCCAAGAATGGAGAACATCCGCTGATGTTACAAGAACACGGATATGAGTATTAGTTGGAACAACTAAACGGTTATCCACCTCGAGAAGGCGGAAAACCTTACCAGCTTTTCCCGTACCTGAAACTTCAGGAATAATTAAATCATCATCAGCGATAAGATATGAGTCAAAATTAATACGTTGTCTTTCTGTTAGCTCTTCCTCTCCCTCTTTTTCTTTATGGTACTCAATTAAATCATGAATCATTTTGATTTGAGTTTTTAAAGATTTATTTTTATCTCCTTCCTCAGCAGTAATAGAAAGTAAAGCTTCATACATCATATTTTTAATATCATCTGCAGTATTTTGATCTACAGTTTCAATTAATTCTTTAAACGTTTGTAAAACTTCACCACGTAAACCTGAATGAGTATAATCAATCTCTCTACTTTCTAATTTAGATAACATATCTTTTATCTCTTCTTTTGATTTTTTGTTTCCTGAATTACCATCATCACCAACTGCATCAGAACCACTTAAACCATTATCACCCGATAAAGCACTGTTAGGTTCTACTACTGAGACATCAGAAAATTGTCGATTGAAAGGTTTAACAGACTCCTGCATAGGAGTATCTAAACTTCTTGATACTCTAGCTGCAAACCATTTCACATTAGCTAATTCCGCTTTTGCTTTTAACACCTCACAAGAAGATTTTGCCTGTAAACTTCCTGGTTCCAGGATAGTATCAATAGCAGAAGAAGACACCAAAGCCGTTTTAATCCAGTTTGAAGTCTTTTCCAAACTATTGTCTGTTGCTGTCTGAAGAGATAAAAGACTATCTATAGAATTATTTTCGCTAAGCTTAGAAGTAGATAAAAGATCATTTGCCGTTTTGTCTAATATTTTGCGAGCATGGCTAAGTACACGTGAAGCTTCTTCGTAATCTGAAATAGCAGCACTTACATCAACTTTAAGTGTTTTTACCCAAGCAGAATCTGCAGCGGATTCAATCATCCCTGAAATGTCACAACCAGTTGTTTCAGCAATAAATGCTGGTTTACTAGATCCCGAGACAGATGATGCTTTAGATAAATCATTATCTATCATGTCAATTATAACTTTTAAACAAGTAGAACTTCCAGTGTCGAAAGTAGAAATTACTTTTTCCCGAACAATATGACCTAAATTAAATTGAAGGTCCCCAATATATGTTTCAATAGCCACTAACTTTTCCTCACGATCAAGGACCGAAACAGTATCCAAATCAAATTTTGAAAAATTTATTAAAGCTTTACCTTTTTTGAGCTCCACTTCAATTAACTTAATAAAAGATTCAGTTAAAGCTTTCTCAGAATTAGATAACGCTATTTTAGATTCTTCTAGGATAGCTTCAGAACCTTTTAATTGAGCCTTTACTGTGATAAGGTCTTCATTATGTATTTCCCATAAAAAGTTGTCAAAATATTCGTTAGATTTATCTGTTACTTTAGGCAACTCATAAATAACCGGTGTGTCATCAAGTCTTTTTCCCGTATTGTCAACATACCCCTTAACAACTTCAAGCCTATCTTTAGCACTATCTAAATCTAATTTAGCTATATTTACCGAAGATACAGCTTGATCAAATTCAACTTTAATACTACCATACTTTTCGACAAGATTCTCTAATACCATCTTGGATGTAATAGAGTTTAAATCTAACTCAACACCAGTTAATTTTTCTTTGGCGGTGTTGAAAAATGACTCAGCACCTTTTGAAACTGCTTCAGCTCTATCTGAAACTGCTTTAAATTTATAAAACGCAGTTTTAGCTCTTTCTAACCTAATATCAGCTCTATCCGACACTGCTTTATAATTGTTTAATTCATTTTTAGCGTTTGATAAAATATCTTTGCCTCTTTCAAATTCGTCTGCGACTGATATTGTTTGTTTTTCTATAGCCATAAATTCTGCTTCTGAACTGTCAGCTATAGAGTTACACTTACTCAACTCTTCCGCAGTTAATCCAGATTGAAATCTGTCTAGAATTGTGTTAGCACTTTTCAACTCTTCATGAGCAAGCATAAATTTAAGCTCATGGTTGTCTAAAACCTTTTTTGATTCTGACTTTAATTTTTCATTCCAACCATCATACCCATCTTTAAGCAATACTTTACTTCGCATTATAGATGGATCTTTAGAAGCCCATTCAGCGTCAGCTTGGAAATACTCTGCAGTTAATGCGTTAACTTGTGAAGCGAGTAAATCAATTTTTGCCCATTTTGCACTTGCTTTAGCGTTATTTAACTCCAACTTTGCATTTTCTAGATCATTTCCAGAAAATTTAAATTCTACATTAGCGGTATCCCATTCGAACTCACTACTATAACCTTCCCTTTCAGGTCGAGTTAATCTTAATTGATGAGCGATTAACTGAGTATCAATTAAATTATTTTCAGCAATTTCCGCTTCTACTAAGGCTTTATCAAGTCTTATCCTACCTTCATCCAAATTAGCCATCATTTCCTCTATAGGTATTTTTATTTCACCTCGGGCAAGAGCTCTAAGGCACACACACTCTGCCTCAAAAACTTGTGTTAAAGCTCTACTTAATTCTGTCTCAGCCCCTTCATAAAAATTTTCAGCTGCCCTAAGTTCCAACCATTTATAACTGGCCTCATCTACTTTATTTAATTCCTCAACAATCGAACCTGTGTTAGAATCTAAATCTCCAGAACTACCATCACTTGAGGGTGTATTACCTTTACCTGGTTTAATTTCATCTAAAGACTTAAATAAGTCCATGGTTTTTGCTGTAAGCTCAGTTTCATTAACAATCCTTATGTATTGTTTGAAAATTTTTAAAGCTTTAATCACTAAGTCTTGCTGTTCTTTAATAAGTGAACCCTCTGATAATTGTCCTTTAACCTCTGATAAAATAGATACCATTTCCCCTGTTAAATGTGACTCTAAAGGGCCATAAAATTCTTTACGTCCTTCGTTACCTAAAATCTTTATGACAAGCCACTCTAAACGACGAGATAACATCTCAGTAGCGCCTTGAGGGACGTTTTCCATACTTTTTTCAAATGACTCTAAAAACTCTTTAATTATACCTATTTGAGTTTGTGTTTCACCCTTAGCTACTTCTACACGGCTATACTCTATCAAATCCGCCATATCCTTTAAAGCTTTATAACTCACCTCAACCTGATTTAAATTATCTTTTTTAATAGTCGGTGATACTTCAAAATCAGAACACTCATATGACCAGTACCATTGGTGACCAACAACTTTTATGGTAAGGCTAGGATCTATAACCTCATCCATTGCGTACAACAAATTATATGAGGGCACACTAATAACCATTAATATCCCAGCTGGGATAATTGTCCAAACGACTTCAAGTAATGTTGAATGATTAAAGCCTACAGCGTCTTTATGATCTGCCTCATTAAATAACGTCAAAGATTTATATAGTAACCAACCTACAAGACAAGAAATAAATAGCATAAAGGTCATTAACAAACCATTAAAAAAAATGATACCTTCCATTATTGGGGTTGCAGGATCTTGAAAACCCACTTGCCATGGATGCGACGCATCCATACTCCCAACAGAACAGTAGTACAAGGAAAAAAAAACAATTGAAGTTATTCTAATGATATTTTTATGTGGAAATTTCATGATATGAGCACAATTAAAAAAAATTAACATTTAATACCAAACACCTTTTTATTTTTACCTTACTTTTGTAGATCGCATATTTAACACCCGAACCGCAAGTGTTTTTTCCAACCAACCTACAAATAACCCACCAAAAACAAAAAAAGCAAAATACCCTATAGAAACTACAGCCCCCACCACTTTAAAATAATCATCTACTGGTGTAGTTCCTGACCAAGCCAATAAGCAAAAATCAGCAACAAAAAGCCAAAAAACTACAGCATAAATTGGTCGGAAATTACCACTCCGTAGTATAGATGTATTCAAAAGAGGATATATAAAAATTATAGCTATCGCCCCTCCCATAGTAAGAATACCTCCAACTTTATTTGGAATTACACGTAAAATAGCATAAAAAGGTAAAAAATACCACTCAGGTACAATATGAGCTGGAGTACCATAAGGATCTGCCTCTAAATAATTATCCGGATCACCTAAACTATTAGGAAAATAAAATATAACAATAGATAACATTGATAGCAAAACAAAAAAAGCCACTAAATCTTTTACATAAATATAAGGATAAAAATTTATATTAGCTGTTTTAGTTTTTATACCTAAAGGGTTATTAGAACCATCTTTATGTAAAAGACCTAGGTGAACAAACACTAGACCAGCAATAATAAAAGGTAATAAATAATGTAAGCTGAAAAAACGATTTAAAGTTGGATTACCCACTGTAAACCCCCCCCACAACCACATAACAACCTCTTTACCTATAAAAGGAAAAATAGAAAATAAACTGGTGATAACAGTAGCACCCCAAAAACTCATTTGGCCCCAAGGTAAAACATAACCAATAAAAGCTGTTGCCATCATTAAAACATAAATAACTCCTCCAGACCACCATAATTGTTGACGAGGCTCCATGTAAGAACCATAATATAATCCTCTAAATATATGAGCGTAGACAACAATAAAAAAAAAAGAAGCTCCGTTAGCATGCATGTAGCGAATTAACCAACCACTTTTAACATCACGCATAATATGCTCAACACTTGAAAAAGCATAGTGAGTTTCTCCCGCGTAATGCATAGCTAAAAAAGCTCCACTGAGAATTTGAATAACTAAACAAAAACCTGCTGTTGAACCAAAACTCCAATTATAATTTAAGTTCATAGCTGTTGGGTAATCAATAATATGAGAATCTACCCAACTAAGTATAGAATTTACGTTAAACCTCGACATCAACTAATTAAATTATTTTGTGACCAAGGAACATGGAAATTAAATGAACGAAACTCCTGGCTTAACTCAATAGCTTCACAGACAACGACTCTTTGGTCCTCATCATAACGTAATTCAAAGTATCCACTTAGAGGGAAATCTTTTCTTAACGGGTGACCTTCGAAACCATAGTCTGTTAAAATACGACGTAAATCTGGATGATTAGAAAAAAAAACTCCAAATAAATCCCAAATTTCACGTTCCCACCAATTTGCTGAAGGAAAAAGACTCACTACAGAAGGTAAAGGGTTTATTTCATCCGTATGTGTTTTAATTCTAAGCCTGCAATTAGATCTTACATTTAAAAGATCATAGACAATTTCAAAACGTTCTTCCCTTTCAGGGTAATCTACACCTGAAATAGATGTAAGCATTTGAAAATTACCATTACTATGATGATGTAAAAAAGTTAATGTAGCCAACAAATATTTTTTGGATACGATAATAACAATCTCATGCCCAAACACCTGAAAAGTTTGAACAGGTACAAGTCTCGTAAGACTTGTAGCGTATACAATCAAAGAACTGAACATTATATTTAAAATTAATAAAAACAACTCTTATACTAGTAAAATTTATTTTAAAATTATTAAAGTTATTGTACCAATTAATCCTTTACGGGAATTGAACCCGTATTTTCGCCGTGAAAAGGCAACGTCCTAACCATTAGACGAAAAGGACTTGTCACAAAGACATTTAATTACCTTCTGGGCCTGGATCGAATTGAACGATCGACTTTACGCTTATCAGGCGTACACTCTACCACTGAGTTACAAGCCCTTACACAACCACCTTAACACACCCAATAACTTTTATCTAAATTATCGTTTCAAATTTTACCAAAATAACCTCTAATTATGACTTATTTGTTACCTGATTCTATAGATCTACCAGGTAATACCGGAAAAGCAAGACCTCTACCCTTTACCCAAGGATTTGCTTCTTCAACGGTACCTCGTGTGAGGGTAATATATACAACACAAAAAAAGAATAATGACGCAATAGACGATAAAATTGAACCAAAAGACGCTAAACCATTCCACCCTGCATAAGAATCTGGGTAATCTGGTATACGTCGTGGCATACCTGCAAGACCTAAAAAGTGCATTGGGAAAAAAGTCAAGTTTACGCCTAAAAACATAAGCCAAAAATGAATTTGACCTAAAATTTCCGGGTAAGCTAAACCTGTCATTTTACCTATCCAAAAATAAAAAGCTGCAAACATTGTAAAAGCTGCTCCCATACTCAATACGTAATGAAAATGTGCAACCACATAATAAGTATCATGTAAAGCAATATCAACACCTGAATTAGCTAAAACAACCCCAGTTAACCCTCCGATAGTAAAAAGAAAAAGAAAACCAATAGAAAACAACATAGGGGTTTTCAGGCGAATAGAACCTCCCCATAAAGTTGCGATCCAACTAAAAATTTTAATACCTGTGGGTACCGCAATAATCATAGTAGCCGCTGTAAAATAAGCTCTAGTATCAATATCTAGACCTACTGTAAACATGTGGTGAGCCCAAACAATAAAACCAAGTATACCTATTGAAAGCATAGCATAAACCATACCCAAATAGCCAAATACAGGTTTTCTAGCAAAAGTAGATAATATATGGCTAACAATACCAAACCCTGGTAAAATTAAAATATATACTTCAGGATGACCAAAGAACCAAAATAAATGCTGATACAACACTGGATCACCACCACCCGCCGGATCAAAAAAGGTGGTGTTGAAATTACGATCTGTTAACAACATTGTAATACCACCTGCTAAAACAGGAAGCGACAATAGCAATAAAAACGCTGTAATTAAGACAGACCATACAAAAAGAGGTAATCTATCCATAGTCATACCAGGTGCTCTCATATTAAAAATTGTTGTAATAAAATTTATAGCACCTAAAATAGAAGCAGCACCTGAAAGATGAAGACTAAATATTGCTAGATCAACAGAAGGGCCTGAGTGTGCTTGAATACCACTAAGCGGCGGGTACACCGTCCAACCCGTACCAGCCCCAGATTCCACTAAAGAAGAGGCTAAAAGAAGGATTAACGAAGGAGGCAACAACCAAAAACTAATGTTATTCATACGGGGAAAAGCCATATCAGGAGCACCAATCATTAAAGGTACAAACCAATTACCAAATCCACCAATAAGAATTGGCATAACCATAAAAAAAATCATTAAAAAAGCATGTGCAGTTACAATAACATTATACAACTGATGATTCCCTCCTAAAAATTGATTTCCAGGACTAGCCAATTGCAAACGAATAAGTACAGACATCGCTGTTCCAAGAACCCCAGAGAAACCACCAAAGATTAAATATAATGTACCAATATCTTTGTGGTTGGTGGAGAATAACCACCTAGAAGAGAAACCACTCAATGACGAGCTAATAACCGATGGAGACCATAATTGCGATAAAGGTTTAGAATGTGTAGTAAAAGACATTAGCTAATTATTAAAACATAAGACCTAGGCCTATCTTATATGTCAAAAGATAAAAGATATTAGGACTAAGCATAAAAAAGATAATAGTTAAACCGCTTAAAACTAAAACCATTGCCGCACCTTTTGACAAAGGTGCAAAAAAAAACCAATTTTTGTTCTTCTCAAAATAGAAAATTTTTATCAAACGTATATAATAGAATGCTGAAATAACACTGGCAATAACAACAAAAATCGCTATAATATAGAACGATGAATCTACTAAGCTTACAAAAATATTTAATTTGGCAAAAAAACCACCAAATGGGGGTATACCAGCTAAAGAAAAAATCATTAAAGCAACTCCAAACCCCATAAGTGGGTTTGATCGAACCAAACCTATCGAATCTGAAAAAGTTAAAAGGGTACTGCCAGAGGTAGAAGATAAATCAAGATGTAATATATAAACCCATAAAAATGCTGCTGTAAGCATATAAACTGATAGGTAAAATAAGACTGCCTGTATACCTTCTATATTACCACTAGCTAACCCAAGGCATAAAAACCCTACATGACCGACACTACTAAAGGCAAGAAGACGCTTTATTTTTGTTTCCCCTAAACCACAAACACACCCTATGAAAAGACTGAAAAGGCCACATATACAAAAAAAGTTTTCCCACAAACTAGGGAAAAATGACCAAAAACTTGTAAAGGATAAACGCAAAATTACAACAAAAAAAGCAAATTTAGGTATAACAGCAAAAATAAAACCTACCAAAGTAGGAGCCCCTTCATACACATCCGCTATCCACATATGATAAGGAGCTGCGCCTATTTTAAACAATAAAGCAGAAACCACACATACAAGTCCTAAATATACAAAAGGCGATGACGTTATTAAATTCTCTGTTAATAAAGTTAAAGAACCTAAATTAGTTGTACCCATAGCAAAATAAATTAAAGATGCACCAAATAAGAAAAATATAGAAGCAACGGAACCTAAAATAAAATATTTTAAGCCAGCCTCGGCAGAAAAATACGAATTCTTTTTCCAAGCAGCTAATACATAAAAAATAAGCGACAAAAACTCCATACTCAAATAAATAGAAAGAAGGTCATATGATGAAATCAACAGACACAAACTTAAACCAATACCAATAATAAAAACAAAAAACTCGTAGGCTCTAAAACGAGCTGAAAACATATAAGATTCACTTACCGACACACAAAAAAGTAGACCTAAAAAAACTATAGATTTAGACCAAGTCCCTATGTTGTCGGTAACAAAAATAGCATTCCATAAAGTTTGAGATTCAACAGGATTGTTAAGTACTAAAAGCAAACTTAAAAACAAAATAGTTGAGGTTAACCGAACCATACTAGGGGTAAGGTAAGTATAAAGGGAAGCAGCAGATACTCCTAAAAAACTACCATGCAACAAAACAACTAATATGGAGATGGCAAGAAACAACTCAGGCAAAAAAGCCGCGGTATCATTTTGGAATATTAAAGCGAATTTCATGCGTTACATTTTATAGGATTCGAACCTACGACCCACGATTTAGAAGACCGATGCTCTATCCACTGAGCTAAAAATGCTTAGAGATAAAAAATATTTAAAAAAGAATTGTTTAAACCCCATAACCCTCCCCCCCTTTTTTTTTATACAAGTATTAAATTTATTTTAATATGAGAAAAAGTAAATACTTCGCTTAAACTTAAGTTCTTTACTATTATTAATGAAGAACAATTGCGTCGTTTATATAAATACAACTTAAAATTGTAAAAACATAAGCTTGGATTAAAGCAACTGCTAATTCAAGTCCAAAAAGAATTACCAATACAGCCAGCGGTACTATATGAGAAACTAATAATAATCCACCACTACCCATCATAGCCCATGCAAATCCTGCAATTACTTTTAATAATGTATGACCCGCCATCATATTAGCAAAAAGACGAACGGCTAGACTAAGAGGTTTAAACACATATGAAACTATTTCTATCGGTACTAATAAAAAAGCCAAAACCATAGAAGTTCCACCAGGTAAAAATAAACTTAACATGTGAAATCCATGTTTTGAAGCACAAATAATCATTACACCAATAAATACTGTCAAAGCCAAAACCATTGTCTGGATAAGATGACTTGTTATAGTAAAAGAATATGGCACAAGTCCTGACACATTAGATATCAAAATGAAACTAAAAATAACAAACAAAAAAGGGAAATATTTTTGGCCTTGCTTACCAACACTATCCCATACAAGACCTGCAGTACTTAAATAAAGATTTTCTAAAACTAATTGCCATCTGGTAGGGAAACAAGTTAACCCATAAGCTGAAAGGCAATAATAAACAAAAACAAAAAAAGTTAAACCAACGCATGTTGTTATCATTGCGTTAGTTATTGAAAAATCAAATAAACCAACACCGAAACTTAAAAGAGGAAGTATTTGAAATTGTTCTAATGGGCTGTAAAACATGTATAAATAAAAAATAATATAGACTAAAGAGTTAGCTATCGAACTTTTAAAATAGGTGACAAAGATTTATTTCGCGTACTTTTTAGTGGTTAATTATAAAGATTCCATAAATAAGATTAAATTACCATTACTTTACCTTGAAAAAAGATCAATTACAAATTATTCCAAAATATCTTTATCATCTTAGTAATCAGAAACTTATAAAATAAATTTTTGCTACCAATCTTCTTCATATTACTAAAAATAACAGGAACTTATTAGAAATTACTTTAACCTCGTATAAGGGTTTTTAAATTTACTATCAAAAGTATCATTGATATTTAAACAAAATTTCCCATAATTATTTTTTAAAAGATGTACTAAATTTTTTCTTTTATGTCTGTTTTTAAGATAATATTCTATTTTATCAAACACCTCTTTATAAAAAATTAATAAAATGTCATCGGATTCTGCTAGACAAAAAAAGCCCACTTTAAAGTTAATTTCACTGTAAAATTTATTGAGATTACATTCAAAACGCTTTAAAAAAACCATAACAGTAGTACCAACCAGTTTTAAATAAATTGGCTTTATTACTTCAAAAAAAACATTGGCACTTTCACGATAAATACCTATATCATTTCGTTTTTTGTCAAAACTAACTGAAACCTGGAAAGACTCCAATAACAATTGGAAATTACAATTATTACTACCTTTTTTTAAGTAATTTGAAGTAAATCTATCAGGCGACTTATAAACACATTGCGAAAAAGTATAAAAGTACCAATTATATCTAGACAACAAAAAAGAATAAGCCTTTAAGGAAGATTCTACTTTTTTTTTAGAAATTAGATATTTATAAACCGTGGAGGTTTTAGAGGACTCAGATAAAATACAATTGGAAATGGAAATTTGAGGGGGTGCCTTCTTATGAGTGTTGATTAAACAATACCCCCAAGTATATATAGTATCTTCTAAAAAAAAACTTGAAAAGCTAGGTTTTAAAACACCCCGGGCTTCTTTCATGAAATTTAAAGATTTGTAAATTTTATAATCAAAGCCTGTCAAAAAGAAATAAGAAAATTCTCTTTTAATATACGTATTAGCTTTATACCTATCAAAACAAAAAAATTTGATTGTATTCTTATAATCAACAAAACCCAGGGGATAATATTTATTTTTCTTATTTTTTACAAAATTTAGAATTACCACTGAATTGGATAAAGACTTAGTATCTGATTCAATGAGTATAAACTCTTTATAAATAAATTTAAGACGAGTATTTAGATATTTCCTAAAAGATTTAGGCACTATTTCGTAGAGACATGCAACAAGACATATTAATAAGTCTCGATCAAAAAAAATTTTAATATATCTTTGAAAATACTCCTCTACAAAAGTTTCCACTTCTTCATAAGAATCCTCACTAAAAAAAAAACGGTTATTTTGAAAAAAGAATAAAAAGTGAGGGTTAATATACTTAAAAAACCCTGATTCAATAAACTTCAAAAATTTTGGACTATTGTAAAGAGTTAATAAAAAAGACTCGCTAAAATGTTCTAAAATATGTTTTTGAACATACCCAAAAACATATTGAGAAAGATAAATTTCACAATATTTGATATTACGGTATTCACTAAAATTCTCCGACCAAAGGTTGAGCTGAGAATATCTCTTAAATACAGGACTTACCACATAAAAATCGGCTAAATCGGTTTCACTGTATCTCTTAGCCTTTTCCATAAAATAAAACTAAACAATTACATTAAATCCCCACCAATAAATTGTAAGGAAAAGAAATAACCATACAACATCAACAAAATGCCAATACCACGCAGCGGCCTCAAAACCAAAATGATGTTGACGACTAAAATGGTCCCAATATAATCTTACGGTACAGACAGCTAAAAAAATTGTCCCAATAATAACATGAAACCCATGAAACCCTGTAGCCATATAAAACACTGAACCATATACCCCATCTGACATACCAAAAGGAGCGTGCATATATTCAACACCTTGCATACCTGTAAAAGCAATTGCAAACGCCAGTGTCACCCCTAAACCTTGCAAAGCTTCTTTTTTAAAACCAGCAACAATAGCGTGGTGAGCCCATGTTACACTCGCACCAGAAGAAAGCAAAAGAATAGTATTTAAAAACGGTAATCCCCATGGACTAATAGCTTCTATCCCTGCAGGAGGCCAAACCCCTCCAATATTAAAAACAGGGGCAATGGAAGAAGTAAAAAAAGCCCAAAAAAAAGCAAAAAAAAACATAATCTCAGATACAATAAAAAGTATCATACCCATACGCAACCCTTGCTGAACCGCTGAGGTATGTTGACCTTCAAATAATCCCTCACGGATAACATCTCTCCACCAAGTAAACATAACATATAAAATAGTAAAAACTCCCAAACAAAGCAATTCCCCCCCCCCTTTATAGTTATGCATAAATAACACTCCACCAAAAGTTAAACTTAAGCCACCTAAAGCAGCCACTAAAGGCCAAGGGCTAGGGTCAACTAAATGAAATGGATGCCGTTGAACCATTTTAGCTTTAGCTTTCATTAAAATGAACAAGAAGAAGGTAGGATTCGAACCTACGATGGAAGAACCAACAGATTTACAATCTGCCACTATTAACCACTCAGTCACTCCTTCAACATTAAATTTTACCTAGATATTTTAGGTTTTGTACGAAATTTTTTACGACGAACTTTAACTGGACGACAACCATTGTGAGGATAACGTGTGCCGAGGTATAAAAAAGTAATTTTAACTTCCTTTTTACTAAGCCCTCTTACCACCCCTCTACGACCTTTGTTTATACCAGATCCAAGATAAATCGTAAGTTCTGTATAACCTAATTCAATAGCCTTATCACCAAATAAATTACCTAAAAGTAAACCACGTGTATAAAGATTTTCCCGCTCATTATATTCATTTTCATAAACGGGAACCCGTAATGAGCAACTAGTTTTTACTTTTTTTTCATCCGTATCCAGTAAAGTGCAAAAAACATTTCTTTTTGTTGATTTAATAAAAATAACTCCCTTTTTCTTTGGTAAACCTTGGTTATGATTTTCTAAAACTTCTTCTTTTACTTGATTTACCAACAAAGTTTTAACAGAATTTGAAAACAAATTTTTATTCTCTATTTTAACTAACATTAAGTTTTAATGATGGTCGTTTTTTTGCATTTGTATGTGTACGCTGACCCCTAACAGGTAAACCTTTGCGATGACGCAAACCACGATACGTTGAAAGAACACACAAACGACGAATCTTGTCATTTTTAAAACGACGAAGATCAGCACCTAAAGGAAGAGGGGTAGCCTCAGCCAAGTTTTCCAAATTCTTCCCTTTGGTGAAAGTAACGTGACTACCACGTGAATCTGAACCGAAACCAGCTTTTTTGCATAAAATTTTAGATTGGGACAAACCTATACCATAAATATGAGATACAGACTGCACCAAAACTTTGTCTTCTGGAATGGAGGTACCGATAATAAAAGGCATAACTAGATATTTAATATATTATATGAAACAAAACAAACAAATTTTTATTACACCACCCCTTAAATCAAAAAAACGAGCATGGAACCACTCCACCGGCCGCAATAACAAAGGCCATATAACCGCATGGCACCGTGGTGGTGGTCATTCTCGACTGTATAGGGATATTGACCTAAAACGCAAGTCAACCCAAGGAATAGTAGTAGGCTTGGAGTATGACCCAAATAGATCCGCCTTTTTAGCACGAATTTTTAATCCGGATACTAAAAAACATAATTATATAATAGCACCGACTAAAATTAAGAAAGGAGATATTATACGATCCAACTCTACACGTAGTGGCCTTCAAAACGGACATAGTAAAACATTACAAAATATACTAACTGGAAGTTTAATTTATAACTTAAGCTTATCTCCCGGAAAAGATGGGAAAATTTTAAGAGCACCTGGAGCGTTTGGACGTATTTTAAAAAGAACTAAAACTTTAGCTAAAATACGTCTTAAGTCTGGTCAGTACCGTTGGTTTGATATAAAAACAATAGCAACCAACGGTGTGGTTAGTAACCCTGATTCACGCTTTACAAAGCTTAAAAAAGCCGGACAATCAAGGTGGCTAGGAAGACGCCCCACCGTTCGTGGAGTAGCCATGAACCCAATCGACCACCCACATGGTGGTGGTGAAGGAAAAACCTCAGGTGGGCGCTCATCTGCAACTCCATGGGGGAAACCAACAAAAGGGCCATCTACCCGTACTAATAGAATACAACCAAAACCTCATGTCAAGATCTAATTGGAAAACACCATTTATAGATAAAAGTCTTTTGAAAAGATTAACCCCACAATACGAAAAAAAACCTACATGGTCTAGACGTTCTACTATTTATCCAGCTGCAGTTGGTTTAAAATTACAAATATACAATGGAAAGAATATGATTAGTCGCAAAATTAAACCCGAAATGGTTGGGCATAAATTAGGAGAATTTGTCACAACACGAAAAAATTTCATAGCAAAGCAAAAAAAAATAACAACAACTAAAAAAAAATAAATGGCACAAAAAGCTCATCCAACTATTTTAAGACCAGGGAATAACCTTTATCAAGGCTGTACTCACTGGGACGAACCACGATTTTATTTTATTTTATCCACGATTCAAAAACTAATGGAATCGTGTTGTTTAGGAACAACGCATTATCTTAATAAAATACAAGTTAACCGACACCTTGGACTAATTCTTGTAGAAGCTAATCTGATACACTTACACTTTCGTTCAAAACGACGTTTAAAATCTAGACGTTACAAAGAAAATCAAGTAAAAAGTAAAAAGCAATCCTGGACTGTAGTGGCGTGTAGGCTACAAGGTGCTGTAGAGTTAATACAAAAATTTACAGGAACACAAAAAGTTACTTTGAGAATTAATAGATTAAAAACCTATACTAGATCTGTACCTAAACCTGCCCGAAGGCAAATGGCTTATTACACTAAAAGCTTTAACCATATCAGATATGATTATGCCCGCTATGGCATGCAACTTATGTATTTGCTCATAAAAAATAAAGCAAGCGCTGCTAGTCTAACTAGGTTTTTAAAACAAAATATATGTTCAAGACAGCGAAGAAAAAGACACTACCAATTTTTAGCGTATATTAAACAAGGATTCCAATCTTTACAAGAATACAAAGAAATACAGGGTTTAAAAATACAAATAAAGGGGAGATTTACTCACAAAGCAAAAGGAAGAAGCAGAGTTTGGAAATATCAAATGGGGCAAATGCCTATCAGTCAACTAAATAAAACTATACAAGCGGAGTATGCACAAACACAAACCGGTTATGGTAGTGTTGGGTTAAAAATTTGGATATGTAATTGGGAAAAAAACTTAATTAATTAATGCAACCTAAAAAAACAAAATACCGTAAATATTTTAAACCTCGAGGATTACCCAATACTTCTACTAAATCCCACAAACTAGCAGAATTAACTTGTTTCGCCGTAATTGCGATGGAATCAGGTTATTTAAATGGTCGCCAAATCGAGGCAGCCCGACAAAATATTCGAAGAAAAGTTAAAAGAGAAGGTAAACTTGAAATTCTTATACTTCCTGATATCGCTATAAGCTGTAAAGCCTCCGCGGCCCGAATGGGAAAAGGGAAAGGAAAAGTAGATCATTGGATTGCTTCTATATCAGCTGGACAAACTTTGTTTTTACTTTATGGTATAGATGCTGAGCAAGGTATACCAGCTTTGCACTCAGGAGCCAATAAGCTTCCACTAAAAGTTAAAATTTATCAACTATAAACTATGTTTACCCCTAGAAAAAGACATCTCCGAAAAAAAAGATTTTTTTTACCAGAACAACGTACTTTTGCTTTGTTCAATGGTAGTAATTTAAAAGCTTCTCAAATATCAAAAATACGACTATTATTGCAAAACGCAAAATTATATTCTGTACCTTTGTATCTTAACCCCCCTAAACTTGGTCTGGGATGTCCACTTATTATGATAATTTATGAGACATTACAAGACTTACAAACCAATGTACCTAAAATAGCCTTACAACTTGATTGCCTAGGTATATCCATAGATAAAAAATGGTATTCGATTAACTTTTTAGAAAATAGTAACACTACAGCCCTAAACAAAAAAGCACTAAGCCTTCTTTTAGTTAAGTACAACGCTATAAATAAATAAAAATACCACTTATACAATTAAAAACCAAAGCGAAAAAAGGGATTTGAACCCTCAGCTTTAAGCTTGGCAAGCTTACACTCTACCAATTGAGTTACTTCCGCTTTTCCTCTTCCCTATTAGAAAAAAAGCAAACCTGTAAACCATGTCCTAAAACACGAATCTCAGATATGTCTTTTGTCGTAAAATGAAATTGACATTGAAGAGAACTTACCTCTTCAAAATAAGGAAACAATGGTACCAACTCCTCAAAAGAAAAAATATCTTTTAAAACAAAACAATATATATTTTCGTGGGCCGGTGCTCGTAGACCCTCAAATTGACGTACACGTGGCAACACATGAAATAATAATTTGTAAAAAAATAGGTACATGGCTGCCCTTCTTAAAGTAACCTTACCCCCTACACCCTCTCTTGGCCCACTATTTTTTTGCTGGGAAGGCTTTTGTTGAATAAAATAAGGCTTTTGACCTCCAATAATATTCAAAGCCCCTAGACATGCAACAACATAATTTTCATCTGAGCTTTCCCCCCCCAAACAAATAGCTACTTTTTTTGGTGCAGATAACAACGATACTGTTGAGATATTTTCACTAAGAATTAAATCTTTTTGAACTATATCATAATAATGTTTTTCAAAAGTATGCATAAAGACAATTATATAATTTTTTTAGCCATTGCAGCTAATTTTGCCCATTTCAAACCTCTTAACCTACTTGGCAATATAGCTGATATTCTAGTTCCAAGAGGTTTTTGCTGCGGTGTGATAAGAACTACTGAATTTGACGCAAACGAGACACCCACACCAGCTTTATTACGAAAAAGTCTGCGGGTTTGTACAACAACACCGTGGTGGACCTCCGATTTATTCATTTTTAATCTAACCCGTCTACCATAACGAGGTCGAAGGCTTTGAACTGCTACAAGAACAACATCTCCTACATTAGCGTTCGCCTTACCACCTTTTTTTTTAACTTTAATGCATTTAACCAGTTTTGCTCCTGAATTATCTACAACTTTAAGAAGACTTTGGGTTCTAATCATATTTATATTTACTACTTCCAGCCGGATTCGAACCAGCACGTCAAAAGACAAAAGATTTTGAATCTGCCGTGTCTACCAGTTTCACCATGGAAGCCTATCTATTAAGACTTCAACAATGAAGCTTGATCAATACGTATACTACCTCTAACTCTAAAATAAACTAAAATAATAGCTAAACCTATAGAAGATTCACAAGCAGCAATTATAAGAATAAAAATAGCAAAAATTTGACCCATTAAATCTCCTAGACACACAGAAAAAACAATAAAATTTAAGCTTACTGAAAGAAGAGCAAGCTCTAAAGACATCAGAACAACAACAATATTTGTTCTATTTAAAATAACACCTCCAACACCTATAACAAACAATAAGGCAGCGACAAAGAAAAAATGAATAAAGTCCATAATTAATTTTTGTAAATTAAAATATCAATAACGAACACCAAAATGAATTCTACGTTTGTTAGATACAGCTAATTTATTTAAGCTATACCTTTTACTGACAACCTCTCCCTTATTTTGAGATGCTTTAAGTAATTCTTTACTTAAATTCTCCCATAAGGGAGAAGATGCAGACTGGTCTCTACTTACCTTTAACAATGACCTCATGCCAAGATTAAGACCACAAATAGGGGAAATTACTCGTGGCAAATACACGTTAAATGACTGCTTATTGCGACGAGTCTTTGGTTTTGGTTTAAGACGAACACCTACATCTTGTCTCACTGCAAGAATACCTAAATAGAAAATATGTATAGCCCGTCCTGGATAATCATAATCAAGAGATTGAAGAGCCTTATTTAAAACATTTTCTGCTTTTGAACGCTTTCCATCACGCATTAAAAGATTAATCATTTTTTTTACTAAAGGATCGCTTTTAATGCCTAAAAATTTAATAGATTTTTTTTGTTTATGTGGGCTAACCATAATATTTTTGTCAAAAGTATAGACTTTTTTTGTTGACCCTAGATCTTGGTCAAAAACTAGCATCCTTTATCTATTTTTTTTGTACCATATTTAGAACGTGAAGTCTTACGACCAGGCAATCCTTCTAAATCTAACTTATTGCGGATTAGACGATATTTAACACCAGGAAGATCTGGTATTCTACCACCTCGTACTAAAACCTGCGAGTGTTCCTGCAACCTATGAACCTGACCAGGTATATAAGCTGTTAATTTTATTTTATTAGATAAACGAACTTTAACAACCTTACGTCTAGCTGAATTAGGTTTTTTTGGGGAACAAACAAATACTTTTAAACAAACCCCTCTTTTTTGGGGACATCCGCGAAGACCCACACTTTTTACTTTTGTTTGCTTTTTCCCTTGGCTTTTGTTAAACCATTGATTGATGTTTGGCCTTGACATTGCCAAGGAGGGGAGTTGAACCCCTATCCCGTTAGGGACTGGAACCTAAACCCAGCGTGTATACCAATTCCACCACCTTGGCTTTTGGAGTCGAAGGACTCGAACCTACGGTCCCCGCACCAAAAACGGGCGCCTTACCAACTTGGCTAGACTCCAGTTGTCAAACAATAAAATTCGGTTTGGCAGGAATTGAACCTACATTGTTAGCTTCATGAGAACTATGTTTTGCCAATTAAACTACAAACCGCCGTGCTCTACGGAACTTTTAATTACACCTTATTAACACTTATAAACAAATTTACTTATTTGTTTCTTTTTTTTTATATACTTTAATTTTTTGTTTAACCGACTTGACAAGTTGTGGTAAGTCAGCAAAAAAAAGAAGACCGAGAAAAAATAAAAATAAAAACTGTAAAAAACTTATTCTCATATTAATTAAAAAATTAAACTTAGGTAGAGCAACAGAAAGAGAGGGACTTGAACCCCCAACCCTTGGCTTTGGAGACCAAAGTTCTACCAATTGAACTATCTTTCCTTGACTCTTCTTTTATTTTATGAACAGACTTCAAATCTCAATATATTATTTACAAGAACTTAACTACCGTTTAGCTTACGCAATTTTTGGAACAATTTTACTTTTTAGCACAACTTATACGTATAAACAAGGTTTAATTTTTATATTCTTACCAAAAGGGTTGTCACACTTTGTCAGTACAGGATTAACTGAAATATTTTTTACTTATATACAGCTTTGTACTATTTTTAGTTTTAGTTTTGGCCTTGGTATAGCACTAACGCAACTATATCTTTTTTTACGTCCTGGACTATACACTTTCGAAGCAAAAACAACCTTTAATCTTTTAATCACAGCACTTATCTTTTATATCTGTCTTTATGCGTTTGTATTTCCTATAATCGTTAAAATATTATGGGAACTCTTTTCAGACTATTCCCAAAACTTTACAGCAATAGATTTAACTTTTGAGCCAAGACTACAAGATTATTTATACCATTTACAACAATTAAATAAAGCTTTAACTCTTATCTTTCCTTGTCTAATTGCTTTAAACATAATACAAATTTATACAAGTAGACAAACATGGGTAAAATACCGCAGTATAGCTTATATAACAGCTTTTTCTATTGCAGCTTTTATAACCCCACCGGATGTTTTAAGCCAAACTTTAATAGGATTACCCTTAATTATATTTTACGAAATACAATTAAAATTTTGGTCTTTATACGAAGAATATCAAAAACAATTACTAATTAGGCAACCAATCAAATCCCATGAGAATTCCCACTGAGACAAAAAATAAAGCTAAAGCTAGCGGTAAGAAACATTTCCAACCCAATTTCATTAATTGATCATACCGATAACGTGGTAAAATAGCTCGCATAACAATAAATAAAATAACAAAAAAACAAATTTTCAAACCAAACCAAATACCATCAGGTAAAACACCTATACCAAAAGGCGATAACCACCCTCCAAAAAAACAAATAGAAGTTAACCCCCCCATTACCAACATGTTAGCATACTCACCTAAAAAAAACAAAGCAAATCCCATAGCTGAATATTCTACATTATAACCTGATACCAACTCTGCTTCTGCTTCTGGTAAATCAAAAGGATGACGATTAGTCTCAGCTAAACATCCAATAAAAAACATTATACTAACTGGTAACAAAGGAAAAACAAGCCAAATATCTAATTGAGCAATTACTATCTCCGTTAAATTTAAAGTTCCCACACATAAACAAACATTAATAAGACTAATACCCATTGAAATTTCATAAGAAACCATCTGCGCGGCAGAACGTAAAGCACCTAAAAAAGCATACTTTGAATTACTTGACCAACCGGAGATCAATACCCCGTATACCCCAAGAGAAGAAACCGCTAAAAAATAAAGACCCCCAAGCTGAGAATCCGCAATAACATTACCATAACTGAAAGGTATAACAGCCCAACTAATCAAACTTAAAATAAAAGTACAAAGAGGGGCTAATACAAAAAGCACAATATTTGCATTTGTAGGTAAAACAGTTTCTTTAACAAAAAGTTTCAGGCCATCAGCTAAAGGCTGAAGTAGTCCCATATAACCAATAACGTTTGGACCACGCCTTCTTTGAATACCTGCCATGATTTTCCGCTCCGCTAAAGTAAAATAGGCTACGGCAATCAATAAAGGAATAACAAGATCAAGAATATTTAAAAAAATAGTTAGGAAAGTTAGCCACATAATGAATTAAATAATATAATTATGAATAATACCTAGAATTAATATAAAATACCACTTATAAAACACTATAAATAACCATACTTAGAAACCCACAGGGCTTCATCTACATCTACCCTAAAAGGATACATAACAGGAGCACAAACCTCGGAAGAAAGTATAAAGCTTAAATTTGAATAATCTGTCTGTATCCATTTTGGTGTAGGATGAAGATGAAGCTCAAACTTAAACCGATTAGATAATCTCCAACGCTCCAATTTTACATGAAAAGAACGGAAGCGTTTATAACGAGCTACTAATCTAGCTCTAACAGCAGAGCGTTGAGACGGACAGAATTCAACGTAATCCCCTTTTTGAAGAATGAATCCACCGTAACCTATTTTTTTACCGTTTACTAATACCTTGCTATGAAGAATAGCTTGACGACTATAGTAAATAGAATGAAAAAAACCTAAACGATATAAAATAATATCCAAACGCCCCTCTAAGGCCCCAATTAATTTTTGAGATGGATTCTTTAAAGCGACTAAAGGTTGACAAAATCTTTTAAAAGCTTTATGACTTAAATCCCCATAAAAACGTCTTATACATAATAAAATCGACAAAGTATTCCTATAACTTATACGATTATACTTAAAAGTTTGATTTGGTCTAACACGAGGTTTAAGAAAATTGTAATCATGACATAAAGGATGACGGTACCTGTTTATATTGGCAAGAGGACGATGACGACGCTTTTGACTTCCCAACACTCCTATAATACTATCCCATTTAGGACGAAGAAAAGTTTTTTCTTTGGATAACAAATCCCCCCAAATATCAGTCCTAGACCATAAACAAGATTTATATCTGTGTTTAAATCGCATTATTTATCATTACTTTTTTAACCCGAGCCTTCCCTAAAAGGCTAGAAAATACCTGCCCTTTTTTTTTTGATTTTATACGATTGCCTTTGACACAAGTCATGTAAATTAAGCTAAAAAACCAAGAAGCTAATAAGGGTGATTCAATATTTAAATTAAAAGGGTAGGATACTTTACTCATTGTAGGGCTTCCAACACCAACTAATAATAAACATTTTCTATGAGCCTCTACTAAATTTTCTTTTTCTATATCACTTAAAAACACTAAATCAACATCTTTCGATTTAGCTAAATAACTTCGTTTCCATTTTATATAACTTATATTTGGCTCGTGAGAAAGACAAATTTTTAAAAGGGGTGAATCACTAACAAAAAGAATTTTACCCTCCGCTAATATTGTATTTTTTAAAACTTCTAAAGTTGCACGTATACCGTATAAACTTTTTTCAAGATTATAAAAATAATAAATCTTTCGTTTCCCTAAAAGGTAGGGATGCATTGTCTTTGAAATTCGAACATCCTCGTTAAAAGGACGAGGAACTAAATATCCAGAAGATCCAATTAAAAAAGAAAGAAGACGATAATGCTCTGTTCTAACCATTAAGTTTTTTTACCTTCCTTACACACTATTATTTCATTTTCATATAAAACCCCTGACCCTTTATAGGCATCAGGGTATCGGTGCCTTCTTATACTACTTGCAAAATTTTGCAAAACTCCCAGATTAGCAGAAATTAACGAAAAAGTTTTTTTACCTAAATTTACTGAAACATCCTCGGGAATATCAATTACAACAGACTTACTGTAACCCAAAGAAAATATAAGTTTTTCTTCTTCTTTACGTACTCTGTAGCCAATTCCCTTAAGTTTTAATTCTATGGTATACCCTAAAACAACCCCGAAAATAGCTTGAGTGAAAAGAGAACTTTCATAAGGTGTTAAATACGGCAAAAATAGAACCATATTACCTTTTCTATGTAGATTACTAACTGAGTCAAAAATTACAGCTCCTTTCGAACCTGATACACTAACTTTACCATTATTACTTGAACACCTAACACCTATGGGTAATCGAAAAACTGGAATTGTCATGCCGCGTATGCTAAAACCTCACCACCTTCCCCTTTACGTATGGATTGTTCGTTAGTCAAAATCCCTTTTGGTGTCGATAAAATCAAAACGCCGAAATCATTTGATAAGCGAAAAAGATCCAATAAAGAAAGATAAATACGATCACGTGGACGAGAAATGACAACCAGACGAGTGCAAATTGGAGAGCCATCATGGTATCTAAGAAGAACTGTAATGACACCTTCATCTGTTTTTGTATACCCTTTGATTAAATTTTCTTTCCATAAAATATCTAGGACTTTAGTACAAAAACGTACTTCCTTAAAAGATACTCCAAAATGGTACACCATATACCCGTTGCGTAGTCTATTAATTATCTTTGCAAGCATTGCTTTTGTTTGGGATCGGGCTTGAACCGACGACCTAAGGATTTTCAGTCCTTCACTCTACCAACTGAGCTACCCAAACTAAATAAATATAAATTTACTTACTTTTATTCTTTATTATCTCCCCAAGTCGGATTTGAACCAACGACTTTATGGTTAACAGCCACATGCTCTACCAACTGAGCTATTGAAGAAGGCCAGAGAGGGACTTGAACCCTCATTTATGGGTTTGCAACCCACCGCATTAGACCTTTATACTATCTAGCCAAGGCGGGCGAGGGGACTTGAACCCCCGTCTTTCAGAGCCACAACCTGACACTCTAACCAACTGAGTTACGCTCGCCATTTTGCGACTTATCGGATTTGAACCGATACTCTTAGAATAGAAACAGATTTTAAGTCTGACGTGTCTACCAATTTCACCAAAGTCGCAAGACAATAAATTTAATATATTAGTGTAAATAAAATTTATTTAGCGGGGAAGGGATTCGAACCCCTGACATTTGGGATATGATTCCAACATTCTAACCACTGAACTACACCGCCTTTATAAAATAAAACACCTAACAATATTTCTCTATAATAATATTTTTGTAATTGCTACTGGAGAATTTTCTTACAGAGCGAATAGAATCAAGAAAGCCATCATTAAAGCAAATAAGGCAATCGCTTCAGTTAAAGCGAAACCCAAAATAGCAATTCTAAATAACTCATCTTTCAGAGAAGGATTACGTGCGGTACCCAAAACAAGAGCACCAAATACGGTTCCAATACCCACACCTGCTCCAGCTAAACCAATAGTAGCTAGACCAGCACCCAAAAGTTTAGCAGCTTGAACTAACATTTTAAAAAGGGTAAAAAATTTAATGACGAGACACTTTTAAGGAAAATAAGTTTTTATAAATATTATCCTACGATGGGAGCAGGGAGGATCGAACTCCCGACTTCGTGCTTGTAAGGCACACACTCTACCACTGAGTTATGCTCCCTCTAAATGGAGATAAAGAGACTCGAACTCTTGACCTCATGCTTGCAAAGCACACACTCTACCAACTGAGTTATATCCCCCCAATAATTTATTAAGGGCATATTGTTAGGATACCCGAGGGGGTACGTGTTCAGCTTTCATTATAAAAATAATTTATAAAACACGTACCCCCTTAAGCAAATTTGACCCAAAAACTTTTGGGCGTATTGGGAGTTGAACCCAAGACCCTCGGATTAAAAGTCCACCACTCTAACCAACTGAGCTATACGCCCGAAAAGCTATATAATTATATTTTTTAGGGATTAGTACGGGTAAGCTGAAAACCTCACGGCTCTTACACCTCCCGCCTATCAAAGTGGTAATCTTCCACCCCCTTGCGAAAACTTTACTAGAGGAGAGTTTCTCGCCTAATGGTCGATTATCTCTTCTCGATGTAGCTACCCGGCGATGCCCCTTAGGGAACAACCGGAACACAAGAGATCGAGTTTTCCCGGTCCTCTCGTACTAAGGTCTAGTCCTCGGAATTTTCAAACACCCACAGAAGATAGGGACCAAACTGTCTCACGACGTTCTAAACCCAACTCACGTACCACTTTCGTCGGCGAACAGCCGAACCCTTGGAACCTTTTCCAGCTCCAGGATGTGATGAGTCGACATCGAGGTGCCAAACGAACCCGTCGATAGGGGCTCTAGAGGATCATTAGCCTGTTATCCCCGGCGTACCTTTTATCCATTGCGCGATGGCCTTTCCACAAAGAACCACCGGATCACTATGACCGACTTGCGTCTCTGATCGAAATGTCTTTCTTTCAGTCAAGCAGGCTTATACCATTATACTCGACTCCCCTTAGAAGGAGATGAACCTACCTTTGTATGCCTCCGTTACTCTTTAGGAGGCGACCGCCCCAGTCAAACTACCCAGCAAACACTGTCCCTTAGTTAGTAAGCCAACAGATCTCGGGGTGGTATTTCACTATCGCCTCACCAATCTCTAACGAGAAAGAATCATAAGCTCCCACCTATTCTACACTAGAGTCTTTGACCTACAATATTTGCTTATAGTAAAGGTGCACGGGGTCTTTCCGTCCAGCTGTGGGGTGGTCGCATCTTCACGACCTATGTAATTTCACTGAGTCCCTGTTGGAGACAGCGGGGAAGTCGTTACACCATTCATGCGGGTCGGAACTTACCCGACAAGGAATTTCGCTACCTTAGGACCGTCATAGTTACAGCCGCCGTTTACCGGGGTTTGACCTCAATGCGTAAACATCAAAGCTTCACCTACCGGCACCGGGCAGGTGTCAGTCCCTATACATCCTCTTGCGAGTTAGCAGAGACCTGTGTTTTTAATAAACAGTCGCCACCCCCGATTTTGTGACAAAGACAAAAGCTTACGCTACATGCCTTTACTCCTTATTCCGAAGTTACAGAGTCATTTTGCCGAGTTCCTTCAACAGGGTTATCTCAAGGCCTTAGTGTTCTCCACCCGTCCACCTGAGGCGGTTTAAGGTACGGTATAAATAAAGTGCCTTTTTCTTGGAAAAAATAGCTCACCCTTGACAAATTCAAGAATAAGGTGAATTTTTCGTCAGCAACTTTTAACAGTTTAATCTTACCCATTACTGAAAGCCTTGGCTTAACAGCTTAGGGACCGTTTTAAATCGAGGTATTACCCTCTCACGACCCAGTTTTACTTAAGATCGTAAACCTTGGACTTACGGCCACAATGCTTTAATTTCATTGTTTTATGCTACTCATGCAAGTATTCTCGCTTCCGATATCTTGATCTTAACTTACGTCAAAACTTCTACGACCTACGGAATGTTCTGCTACCACAAAAATTTATTTATTTATTTTAACATTTTTGTCTGAAACTTCGGTAATAGTTTTAAGCCCTCAAAATTGGCGGGACTTCTACTCTAGGTCAGTGAGCTGTTACGCTGTCTTAAAAGGATGGCTGCTTCCAAGCCTACCTCCTGACGGTCTCAGAGCAAAAATCACCTTTACCACTGAAACTATTTTATGGACCTTAGTCTACAGTCTGGGCTGTTTCCCTCTTGAGTATGAATCTTAGCATACATACTCTGTCTGCCCTAAATGAAAAATCTGTATTCGGAGTTTGCCAAAGTTTAGTAAGAGAAAATCTCCCCCTTGCTTATACAGTGCTCTACCCCAGATTCACTGTTTAGGACGCTCTACTTCAATAGATTTCGCAGAAATCCAGCTATCACCGACTTTGATTGGCCTTTCACCCCTAAACTCAAGTCATCCCAGTATTTTGCCACATACACGGGTTCGGCCCTCCAAAGAATGTTGCCACTACAATATCAGCCTGCTCAAGTTTAGATCAGCCGGTTTCGGGTACTTAACAAAGGACTTTAGGGTGCCACATAGGACTCGATTTCTCTTCGCCTACACTTTTATTAGCTTAAGCTTGCCCTTTATTAAGATTCACTTGCCCATTATACAAAAGGTATGCCGTTGCTTTTTACAGCTCCGACTCAAATATGGAGTTTCAGGATCTTTGCACTGTCGCAACTTCTTTTTCACCTTTCCCTCACGGTACTTGTTCACTATCGGTAAGAAAAATAACTATAGGCTTTGAGGGTGGTCCCCCAATACTCAGACAAGGTAAACTTGCCTCGTCTTACTTTCACGAATAAAAAAAGAATTACAGGACTAACACCTTCTAAGGTAGAAATTTTATTAAAAAATAAAACTTCTTTTCATTCTTGATATTAATATTTTCGTTTTGCCTTTTTACCGCTTTCGCTCACCACTACTAACGATATCTCGGTTGATTTGGTCTACAGGGTACTGAGATGTTTCACTTCCCCTTGATACTGCGTAAGCAGCGGGCTTTTTAGCCCCGGTTTCCCATTTTAGGTTGGTTGACGTCACAGGCTTTCCTCGTGTCAACACTTTCGCGATTGTCCGCGCCTATATTTTTCTTCCAAGGCATTCACTCCACACTAAACTAGTATATTA